CTCTTACTATAAATTTCATTGTTGTCTGTATTGACATGTAGAATGGGACTCTATCTTTATTCTCGTACGATTAATCAGTTCTTCAAAAGATCTATTAGACTCGGGAATGAATGATTTGATCTCTGAATATTCGACTCTTCCTTCAACTTGGAATCAATTCATAATCCTTCTATTCTGAAATTTTTCATATAAAAAAAGACTGATTCGAGTCGTGATTAATCGTTTGATGTTTCAGTATGTATACGTACGTATACAAGGTCATCCTTTCCGTCCTTTGGATAGAAAGAAAGAATTCCCCTACTAATGCAGTCAACTCTATTTGTTAGAACAGCTTCCATTGAGTCTCTGCACCTATCCTTTTTTTTTTGTTTTTGATTCTCGCTTTCTGAACCTTGTTTTCTGAACACAGGATTTGGCTCAGGATTGCCCATTTTTAATTCCAGGGTTTCTCTGAATTTGGAAGTTCTCACTTAGTAGGTTTCCATACCAAGGCTCAATCTAATCAAGTCCGTAGCGTCTACCAATTCCGCCATATCCCCGCCGAGAAATCATTGCGATCCCCCCTCTTTCATTTATGCTGGAACCATTGAATTCATTAGATACTGATTTTTTTCTATATCAAATCAGTGTATGCTTCTATTTCTTACCCATCCTCTTTCATCTCTATCGGGGAACCTGGTCCAATCAGAAATGATTCTATCATTGATGTATCCGCAATTCAATGTGGATGGATATATCCCACATATACATGTCTCTCTCCCTCTCATTTTTCCTGCTCGATTTGGAATACTGGAACGGTCGATATTCATTCTTCTTTTTTTTTTTTCGTTCTATCTCCCCTCTTTCCGAATGAAATCGTGGGAAGATCTCATTATGATCTGGATTGTATCTTAATCTTATCCTTTCCTTAGGACCGATTCGCTCTAATTCGAATAGAATTAGAATAGAGAATCCGCTCTAACTAATTATAACTAATATAGGCGCTAGTTAATAGTTAATGATAGTTATTAAGAATTAATGAATAATTAATGAATGATTAATGATAGTAAGGGTCCCGGTAGTTTACCGAATTCCTATGCACTGTTTCTGTTATGCGAGCCCGCTTAGCTCAGAGGTTAGAGCATCGCATTTGTAATGCGATGGTCATCGATTCGACTCCGATAGCCGGCTTTTCTCTATTTGTCCGATTTTTTCCACTTCAAAGTGTTTCCTTGAGATCAAGGAATATTAAAAAGACTCCTACCTTTTTTCTTTTACAAGATCGCCGATCTATTATGTCGCGGGAACTTCCAACTATGAATAAAAAACGGATTGGGGCAGTTAAATCTCTACAGAACAAATCAAGAAAAGGATCTTTAACCTCCTCCTTATATGTATATATATACATATATATACAAAGCATCTCATACTTCTTTGTAGTATTTCACTTCAGTAGATTTATCTTCGTTTATCGTTTAGTTCAGCCTGAATCTAGGTTTATTCTATAAAATAAAATTTCAATAAAAAAAGGAGTCTTTATGTCTCGTTACCGAGGACCTCGTTTCAAAAAAATACGCCGTCTGGGGGCTTTACCGGGACTAACTAGTAAAAGACCTAGACCCGGAAGTAATCTTAGAAGAAAGAAATCGCGTTTCAGGAAAAAATCTCAATATTGTATTCGTCTAGAAGAAAAACAAAAATTGCGTTTTCATTATGGTCTGACAGAGCGACAATTACTTAGATATGTTCATATCGCTGGAAAAACTAAAGGGTCAACGGGTCGGGTTTTACTACAACTACTTGAGATGCGTTTGGATAACATCCTTTTTCGGTTGGGTATGGCTTCGACCATTCCTGGGGCCAGGCAATTAGTTAACCATAGACATATTTTAGTTAATGGTCGTATAGTAGATATCCCGAGTTATCGCTGCAAACCCCGAGATATTATTACTACGAGGGATGAACAAAGATCCAGAGCTCTGATTCAAAATCATATTGATTCATCCCCCCGCAAGAAATTGGCAAAACATTTGACTTTTCACTCATCCCAATATAAAGGATTAGTAAATCGAATAATAGATAGGAAATGGGTCGGTTTGAAAATCAAAGAGTTACTAGTCGTAGAATATTATTCCCGTCAGACCTAAACCTAACGAAAATAACAAAGCTTCGGACAATTTTGTCCCCCCCCTTTTTTCGCAAAAGTCAAGTAAAAAGGGGGTTTCATCCGGATTTTTTTCCCATTCACGTATCACAAATGGGTCGGTAGTGAGATTTTCATCTCTTTCTACTCTTTCCGGTCGGTATTGGTATTTCTGTACCACAGTAATTAGTTAGGAAGAATCTCTATCAAATAAAGGTCTTACTCTTGGAATAATGGTATCAATAATTGTTATTTGATTTAATACATTGCGGTTGGTAACCCTGGTGAATTAGGTGAAGGTACGGAAAGAGAGGGATTCGAACCCTCGGTAAACAAAAGTCTACATAGCAGTTCCAATGCTACGCCTTGAACCACTCGGCCATCTCTCCTACAGAATCTTATGATTCTTGCCCAGAAACCGAGTGAATATCGAGTCATTCATATTACTCCAATACGGGTACGACCGATTAATGAAATTCTCAATAGAAAACTTTTCTTCAAAGCAAAGAAAGATCTTCCTTCGCTTGGAATGGAAGACTCGAGGGATAAAAAAACTTCTCGAGTTCTCAGAATCTGTAGGAAAAATTCCTTGATTCCTCAACTTCGATAAATATAGTAGTAATAAAGGGTATACTACTCAATTGGAATGAAATCCAATAGGATTCAAATATTTCCTATCTATCCCTGTCCAAAAGGGACAATTTGAGTGGAAGGTCCACATCTTTTTTTTTTCAATTAGTCTGTTTTTATGTGATTTCGTACTGTACAATTCCTTTGTTTGTGGGATCATTTTCCCTCGAAGGGTAATGAGAAGAATTCTCGAATGGATTGTTAACTATGCCTAGATCTCGGATAAATGGAAATTTTTTTGATAAAACCTCTTCAATTGTAGCCAATATCTTATTACGAATAATTCCGACAACTTCAAGAGAAAGGGAGGCATTTACCTATTACAGAGATGGTGCGATTTGATTTTTTTTTTTTTTCTTTCTTTATTTACCGATCTCAGTCTTATGAGAAAGAGACATGATTCGGGATACAAAGAAAAAAGATTCTTGAAAGAAACCTACGCTTGATGAAGGTGAAGTTAGTTTGGAGATAGAACAATTCCTTCTGTCGTGTATCCCCGATTGATGCAGCCTCAGATGCTTCAATTGTCGATTCTAGTATTGAGCGAAAGGTTACACCTATAGGTTCTGTATTGCAGGTCAATACTATTCCACTAGTACCAATAGGCCGCATAGGGGAAGAAACACTACACCTAGGAATCAACAACACGAAAACTTTGTTATAAATTACCCCCCCTTCCTTATCGGGATCGGGACTAAGAAGAATGGTTGGGACAACAAACACCCATCTCGTTCGCACTTTGGATACCCGTATAACCATCGAAGATCGTTGAAGTGACTAATTCCTGGAAATAGAATAGAGGGCGTTGAGGACAAAGAAATTGTTGGAGTTACCATTTCTACCTAGCAACAACACCCTTGGTGTTAAGAAAAGACAAACCTCTTGCAGTAAGGCTGGCTAGAGATTTCTTGTAAAAAGACCAGCCCCTTTTAGTTCATAATAAGAGTATTTCAATCCTTTTTGATTCCATGGACTATTCTCCCCTTATTACTATGCACAGAAGGGAGGAGCCGTATGAGATGAAAATCTCGCGTACGGTTCTGGAACGGAGATTCTTTGAATAGAATGAACTGAACGACCGTAACGGATGTCGGCTCAATCCGAAGGAAATTATGCGGAAGCTTTAAAAAATTATTATGAAGCTACGCGACCAGAAATTGATCCCTATGATCGAAGTTATATACTCTATAACATAGGACTTATCCACACAAGCAACGGAGAACATACGAAGGCTTTGGAATATTATTTCCGGGCACTCGAACGAAACCCATTCTTACCACAAGCTTTTAATAATATGGCCGTGATCTGTCATTACGTGCGACTATCTCCACTATAGAAAGAAGGAAAGAAAGATCAAATCTTCTAGTAAATACTAGAAACAAAACGGGCTTTCTACATATGCATTGTCCAAAGCAACGATTTTTATCAGCTGTAGCAAAGAAAGAGACTTCATACGAGCCGAAATAGGAAGAAATAAGTGCGGCCTATATACTAGATTCTATGGATAAAGGATCTAATTGATAGAGGAAGCACCGTAAAGATCAATTAGCGAAGTTTTGAGGCCGATACAATAAGAACTGCTTACTTAATGTCATGAGATAAAAGTTAGGAATCCACTTATGTAATAGAGTCGATCTACTAAGGTATTGAGCAGCGGTGCGGCATCAGATCCCAAAGACAGTAAGTCCTTTCTTTCTTCTGGAGGAAAGTCCTTTTCAAAGATTCTATATGAATTTCTATATGAAGCCGAGATAGTTACCTTTCAGAAAATTCTAACGATAGGAGGGGATACCTATGTTTTTCTGAGGGTGGGAGAAAAGAGAAAACTGATTATTGATCAAAATTCAAGTTTGAAACTCATGTAATTAACCTTTCTGGTTAACCCGAGAAAAGGAGATAGATTGACATTTCTTGTCAATCATTTAGATATGGTAGATTAAAATGGGACACCAAAAGAATTGACTGCTGAGCCGTATGAGGTAGGAAACTCTCAAGTACGGTTCTAAGGGAAGGAATGGACCTTCCTATTCCGACCGGGGAGAACAGGCCATTCGACAAGGAGATTCTGAAATTGCGGAGGCTTGGTCCGATCAAGCTGCTGAATATTGGAAACAAGCTATAGCGCTTACTCCAGGGAATTATATTGAAGCACATAATTGGTTGAAGATCACAAGGCGGTTCGAATAAGAACACTCTCTTTTTGAATTCATTAGAATATTGGATCCATCAATCAAATAAAATAGATCGT